AATATGTATGCTGTATTTCGTTTCCCTGGGATTGTAGTTCAATTGGTCAGAGCACCGCCCTGTCAAGGCGGAAGCTGCGGGTTCGAGCCCCGTCAGTCCCGACAAATAACCAATAATCCAATAAAAAAAATACATCAATTCATTTTCTATAATCTGTAATAAGGGGTACAAATAGTAGAATTTCATTCCCAAAGTGGATCCTTAATATTAATATTATTTTATATAATTTATTTTCTTTATTTTCGTTTTTGATCAAAGCAAATACAAATAGGGTCATTTTCATTTCATTTCTTCAACTAGTATCGATAGAGATGGATAAAGACACATGTGGATTAGTACAATTATTGGTAGCATCATCTTCAGGATTCCAAGAGCTACCTCACTGAATTTTGCCTTTTCGATTCCTCCCGATCCGTATAATGAAATCGAATCGAGTACCCTATCTTTCCCGGTAGCACATACACAAATGGAATTCTTATTTGTACGGTACAAAATGACTTAAATTCTTTTGATAAAATCCTTTTAATCGGAAAAGTCTCTTCTTTTTCTTTTTTGGCTCTGATTTTGTGTAACCTCAATTATTTGAAACAATCTATCTCATTCAAATTGTACACTGAAGTTTTGATATATTATATGGATCCCATTCCTAATTCAATCAAGTAAAGAGTATATTAATAAAAGAAAAATCAAATAAGGACCCTGCCTCTCTTATAGAGAGAGGAAATCGATAATCTTTTTTAAGGATTTATGCCGAAGAAAAAACAAACTATAAAAAAGTGAATTTGGTAGAATATTCGATTTTTTTTTTATACTGTACTAGGACTTATCTTTATCGCACTTTTTTTTGTTTGTAACTTATGTAAGTTTAAAGAGGATTAGATGATACTTAGTCAGATGATTGTATAAGGAAGGAGATAGTTTTATAGAAAAGAAAGAATGGAAAAGAATGATAAATTAAAGTAACAAAGTAAGAAAATTTTCGATTGGGTCAGGAATACATTTTTGGATTTGGTATGAATAAATGATCTTTCTATGTTATACTATTCAATTCTCGACGATAAATCGATTTGAGAGTTCAGATATTGTTATTCATGATATTGATCTGATTTGATATCATCGAGATGGAATTCATCCCATTGAATTTAGAGGCGAAAGATTTATCATCTCTTATGGGATTAAATCCCGAATTATTGTGAAGTAAAGAAAAACGAAACGATGACATTATGGAAGTAAATATTCTCGCATTTATTGCTACTGCACTGTTCATTCTAGTTCCTACTGCTTTTTTACTTATAATATATGTAAAAACTGTTAGTCAAAGTGATTAATTTGAATGAAACTTGACTTCTTAGTTCTTATCAATATCAAGAATTAACGAAATAAAATGAAAATAATTCCAATTTTGTGTTTTAGCTGAAATGAGCGAACTAGAATCAGCAGGATTCTATGAGACCCGATAGTATGGTAGAAAGTAATATATTTACTACCATACTATCCATTTTTGTTATTCTAGTATACTAGTATATAATATATAAAGTGGTACTGGGCTTAATATGGATCAATCTAGAATGTCATCTTCATATATAGATAGATATCTAGACAATAGATATTAATTATCTATATGGAATGTAGATAAGGTTCAAATTGGATTTCTTTTTTTCATATGTTTGATTTGTGTTGGTTCCAATTAATCTGGAATAGTTGAAAGGCGCCTCTTACTCTTATGATTCTAATTCCTGGATTTCTGATTATTGTCAATATGAATCCCGGAATCCATTGAAATAATCAAATCAATGAAAAGAATAAAAAAAAATACTAAACTAAGTACTAAGTACGCAATACGTGACTTCTCCAAGAAAATATCTTAGTATGCGGAGTATCCCCTTAGAGAATCACTATGTCTATTTTATTTCCCGTAGAAAATCTTAATTTAATAACTTTTAAATAACTAAAAAAAGAACTACTTTCTTTTGTCTTTGAACCAGAAAAAGGCAAACAAATAAAAAGTAAAAAAGGTCCCGCTGTTCCTTATTATCCATATATAACTCTGATAAGAGCCGGTTTATCATAATAAAGAATTTAGGAAGAATTCGGTTGGAATAACTTTCCTATCATTTGTATTCTTTTTACTTTTGAACTATGAACACTGGAATCATTAAAATATTTATTTGATTATGATTAAAAGGGTATTATTCAAATATTATTCATATCGAATCGAATAGAATTTTGAAATTGAATTCAATTATTGAATTCAATTTCAATATTTCACTATAAATTGTTCAATTTAAAATTTAAAATAGTTAAATTAAAAAGTCTTTACGGAACGATCTATAAAAGAATTGATAGAGTTGCATTTCTCAACTCAATTAGTAGTATCCCTAGATCAATTAGTAGTATCCCTAGAGTCCACTTCTTCCCCATACTACGAGTGAAAGGGAAAATGTAAAGACTACCATCAAAGCAGCCCAAGCGAGACTTACTATATCCATGTGAATTATGT